ATTTCAATTTCTCGTCTTAAATGAAAGGAATGCATTAAATTCAGTAGTATCCTAAGGGGCCCGCTAGTATGAGTATGGTAGAAAGATATCTCTTTCTACCATACTAGCCATTATGGTTATTTTAATGTATAAAGATACAAGTGAAATATCTTAATATAAAGAAATCCACCTATATCTCTCTTTTTCTTTATAAACGTCAATATAAATGAAATAAAATATGAAATGTATGTACATACTTTCTCAATTTCATTTGTTTGTTTGATCCATTTAATACGGATAATCCCAATTCGATGGAAGCTTCTTCAGATTTCGAAAGGGGTTACCCCATGAATGGTTAACCGTGTAAACCCTGATATAAAAATAGAAAATGAGTCAATAAAACATACATCCAATTTCTAAAAAAAAAATATTAAAAAAAATTGCCGAACGGTCTAGAAAACGAAAACAGTTGATACGGGTTGATAGAGTTTGATTATTACCGCAATTAGAAGTATTTCTAGAGTCCACTTCTTCCCCACACTACGAGAGAGAGGGAAAATGTAAAAACTACCATTAAAGCAGCCCATGCGAGACTTACTATATCCATGTGAATTCTGCCCCCTATTTCTATGAATATGAAGAAACTATTCCATTATTGTTCACTAATAATAGTGAAATCACTGGTGTAGAGTCAAAAAAAGGGAGAGGTATTTGGTCACCATTGACGAACTACTCCAAAAATCCACTTATCTTATAATGAGTTATTCTTAATTATAGAATTTCTAGTAGAATCGACAAGATGTAAACACAAGCAAACGGACATTTTTCGAAGTATCCAAGGAATCTGACTCACATGTAGAAAGAAGAAGACTTTTTCTTTCTTTTATGATTTTTTATTTTTGGAAGTAAAATGAAAGGCAATTCTTAATCTAATCTAATATTTATTGAATGTCTGAGCATTCCGAGACTTTCATGAGTCTATATCCAAAGTATCTTAGGTCCTTTCCAAAACTATTAATTAAATTCCCTCTCTGGCTATCCAATCTAATTGAAAACTCAGTAAATGGAACTAAATTAGTAGTGGCAAGTAAAGATTTACAGATTGCCCTCCACTACTTGAAGTTTTCCTTGAATCTGATAGGCAAAACTTTAGGTTAGATAATAGAACCTCGAGAGCCGGGGGCTTAGAATAACGAAAAGAAAGTATCAAGAGTCTTTTCCTACGTTTGATATTTAAAGTCTGTTGTTGAGGCGGCACCCGGATTTGAACTGGGGAAAAAGGATTTGCAGTCCCCCGCCTTACCACTCGGCCATGCCGCCAAAACGATAGAAACTAGATTCCAATTTTCTTTTTTTTTTTCAACTCCGAAAAAAATATATATATAGATTTTCAGTCACAAAATATAGAATCTAGTACAAACCAGAACCATTAACTATTGACTGTAAATTCATTACCTTTTTTGAATTAAAATTAAAATCTACTTTTTTTTATTTCTAATAATATTAAGAAAATCATTAGAAATACATTTATAACTCATCTATATTGAGTTTTTTTCAATTAAAAAGAAATCTTCTTCAATTTCAATTATAACAGTAATTATGAGTATATGTAAACCCCAGAATCAGAACATACGTTATGTTGTGTTATAGAGCTATAGCTCTATAATGGGGTATTTTATCTCTCTAGGGATGCTTTTGAGGAGTAATTCTCAATAAATTTTTATATTTCAATTTTTCCCTTGACTTGAAGAGAACATTTCCTTTTTGATAAAGCACAGCATGTGCTGTCCCAAATAGAACTGTACCACAATAAAAGAAGAAAAAGAGACATATATATCTGTGCATTCTTTTTTATTTTAATAATAAAAAAATTAATAAATAAAAAAACACAAGTTTTCTTACCTACTTCAATTTTTTGATATTCTAACTATTCTATTCAAAATAGGGAAAAATAAATCTCTTTTCTGCAAATCTTTTTTTAAACAATGAAATACAAATACATGAAAAAGTAAAGTGGTTAAAAAAAAAGTTTTCTATTTATTATATGTTTATCTGCTCGAACAGATCCAATGATGAATAAATTTTTAATGGTATGCAATCGAATTGGAATATGTAATATCATAGGTGAAAATGAAATTACTTTTTTTCTAGTCTTTACAAAACTCCGTAAGTTCCAGTGGTATTTCTCAATTCTGTTCCATGTTGGATCTATTTTTTTTTTTAAATTCCAATTGAATCTAGTCTCCGTTCATACGTATTTCATACATTCCATATATCTTGGAGTTGGATAAAATTTCATGTGATTCAGTAAACAGAATAGAAATTCCATTATTGCTAGATCGAATTCTATGGATATGATTCGGTGAAGAATGAGAGATGGGATGGGATTTTTTCAATAAACGGATAAATGGGAAATTCAAAAAAGATGCTTGGGGATGAAAAAGAGGGAACATCTACAATACCCGGATTTAATCAGATACAATTTGAAGGGTTTTATCGGTTTATTGATCAGGGTTTAATA